AATGAATTGCCTGATAAAAAGGATTACCTTGATAGGGTAAATCATAAAGATTTAATGCTTTATTCATTATATTTAATAGAATTAAACTATTTCTAAAAGTATCAAAAACTTTTGTGCATCATACACTAAAATATAATTTTTAAAAAAAGATAAGCTAATTAAGCTATTGGGTTCATACCCCACTTATAAAGGTTATAATCCTTTTCTTTTTAATCAAAAAAATTTCTAATAATATTTTTTTAATTATATTAATTTTTGGGTCATTAATTACTATTTCAGCTAATTCTTGACTTGGTGCTTGAATAGGGTTAGAAATTAATTTACTTTCATTTATCCCCCTAATAAATGAAGGTAAAAAAAATTTAATAACATCTGAAAGAAGCCTAAAATATTTTTTAACACAAGCTTTTGCCTCTTCAATTTTATTATTTGCTATTATTTTAATAATAATATCCTTTAATTTAAATTGAATAAATAATAATAATTTTGATGAATTATTAATTTTTCCTACATTATTATTAAAAAGAGGTGCAGCTTTTCATTTTTGATTCCCAGGAGTAATAGAAGGATTAAGATGAATTAATGGATTAATTTTAATAACTTGACAAAAAATTGCTCCTTTAATATTAATTTCTTATAATATTAATTATAATTTTTTTATAATTGCTATTATTTTATCAATAATTATTGGAGCTTTAGGAGGATTAAATCAAACTTCTTTACGTAAATTAATAGCTTTTTCTTCAATTAATCACTTAGGATGAATATTAATAGCAATAATAAATAATGAATTATTATGATTAATTTATTTTATTTTTTATTTTTTTCTTTCAATATCAATTGTTTTATTATTCAATAATTTAAAATTATTTCATTTTAATCAAATTTTTAATTTTTCAATAATAAATTCAGTAATTAAATTTTTTTTATTTTTAAATTTATTATCCTTAGGAGGATTACCTCCATTTTTAGGATTTTTACCTAAATGATTAGTAATTCAAAATTTAGTAGAAACAAATCAATTATTTTTATTATTTATTTCTGTTTGTTTAACATTAATCACTTTATATTATTATTTACGAATATCTTATAGTATTTACATATTAAATTTTAAAAAAAATTCTTGAATATTAATAAATAACTTTAATAATAAAAATATAACTTTTATTTTAACTATAAATTTTTTTTCTATTATAGGATTAATAATTATTTCATTAATTTATTTAATTTTATAATAAGAATTTAAGTTAATTAAACTAATAGCCTTCAAAGCTGAAAATATTTGTATTACTCTTTTAATTCTTAAACTTTAATAATTAAAAAATTATTCCTTTAGAATTGCAGTCTAATATCATTATTGAATATAAAGTTTGATTAAAAAGAATTATTCTTATATATAAATTTACAATTTATCGCCTAAACTTCAGCCATTTAATCGCGACAATGACTATTCTCTACAAATCATAAAGATATTGGAACATTATATTTTATTTTTGGGGCTTGAGCAGGAATAATTGGAACTTCTTTAAGATTACTAATTCGAGCAGAACTAAGTCAACCAGGTGTATTTATTGGAAATGATCAAATTTATAATGTTATTGTAACTGCTCATGCTTTTATTATAATTTTTTTTATAGTTATACCTATTATAATTGGAGGATTTGGAAATTGATTAGTTCCTTTAATGTTAGGAGCTCCTGATATAGCCTTTCCTCGAATAAATAATATAAGTTTTTGAATACTTCCTCCTTCATTAACACTACTACTTTCAAGTAGTTTAGTTGAAAATGGGGCTGGAACTGGATGAACAGTTTATCCCCCTCTTTCATCAGGAACAGCTCATGCTGGAGCTTCAGTTGATTTAGCTATTTTTTCTTTACATTTAGCAGGAATTTCATCAATTTTAGGAGCAGTAAATTTTATTACAACAGTAATTAATATACGATCTTCAGGAATTACACTTGATCGAATACCTTTATTTGTTTGATCTGTAGTTATTACTGCTGTTTTATTACTCCTTTCATTACCCGTTTTAGCCGGAGCTATTACTATATTATTAACTGATCGAAACTTAAATACTTCATTCTTTGACCCAATTGGAGGAGGAGATCCAATTTTATACCAACATTTATTTTGATTTTTTGGACATCCAGAAGTATATATTTTAATTTTACCAGGATTTGGAATAATTTCTCATATTATTACTCAAGAAAGAGGAAAAAAGGAAACATTTGGAACTTTAGGAATAATTTATGCTATACTAGCAATTGGATTATTAGGATTTATTGTTTGAGCTCATCATATATTTACAGTTGGAATAGATGTAGATACTCGAGCCTATTTTACTTCTGCAACAATAATTATTGCTGTTCCAACAGGAATTAAAATTTTTAGTTGATTAGCTACATTACATGGAACTCAATTAAATTATACTCCAGCTTTATTATGATCATTAGGGTTTGTATTTTTATTTACTGTTGGAGGATTAACAGGAGTTGTATTAGCTAATTCTTCAATTGATATTGTTCTTCATGATACTTATTATGTAGTTGCTCATTTTCATTATGTATTATCAATAGGGGCTGTATTTGCTATTATAGCAGGATTTATTCATTGATATCCTCTCTTAACTGGATTAACAATAAACCCTACTTGATTAAAAATTCAATTTTCAATTATATTTGTAGGGGTAAATTTAACATTCTTCCCACAACATTTTTTAGGATTAGCCGGAATACCTCGACGATACTCAGATTTTCCTGATAGCTACTTAACATGAAATATTGTATCTACTTTAGGTAGAACAATTTCACTATTTGCTATTTTATACTTTTTATTTATTATTTGAGAAAGTATAATTACTCAACGAACTCCTGCTTTTCCTATACAATTATCTTCATCTATTGAATGATATCATACACTACCTCCAGCAGAACACACATATGCAGAATTACCATTATTAACTAATAATTTCTAATATGGCAGATTAGTGCAATGAATTTAAGCTTCATATATAAAGAATTTTATCTTTTATTAGAAAAATTAATGGCAACCTGAGCAAATTTAGGATTACAAAATAGTGCATCTCCTTTAATAGAACAATTAAATTTTTTTCATGATCATACAATTTTAATTTTAATTATAATTACAGTATTAATTGCATATGTAATATTTATATTATTTTTTAATAAATTTACTAATCGATATTTACTTCATGGACAAACTATTGAAATTATTTGAACAATTTTACCAGCTATTATTTTAATATTTATTGCTTTCCCATCATTACGATTATTATATTTATTAGATGAAATTAATTCTCCTCTAATTACACTAAAGGCTATTGGGCATCAATGATATTGAAGTTATGAATATTCTAATTTTTTAAATTTAGAATTTGATTCTTATATAATTCCTACAAATGAATTAGATTTAAATGGATTTCGATTATTAGATGTTGATAATCGTATTATTTTACCATTAAATAACCAAATTCGAATTTTAGTAACTGCTACTGACGTTCTTCATTCATGAACAGTTCCATCATTAGGAGTAAAAATTGATGCTACTCCAGGACGATTAAATCAAACTAATTTCTTAATTAATCAATCTGGATTATTTTTTGGTCAATGTTCAGAAATTTGTGGAGCTAATCATAGTTTTATACCTATTGTTATTGAAAGAATTCCAATAAACTATTTTATTAAATGAATTTCTTCTCAATTAAATTCATTAGATGACTGAAAGCAAGTACTGGTCTCTTAAACCATTTTATAGTAAATTAGCACTTACTTCTAATGATTTAAAATTAAAAAATTAGTTTAATCCAAAACATTAGTATGTCAAACTAAAAAAATTAGAATTTCTGATATTTTTTAATTCCACAAATAGCACCAATTAGATGATTAACTTTATTTTTAATTTTTTCTATTACATTAGTAATTTTTAATATTAAAAATTATTTTTGTATTTCATATTCATCAAATCAAACAGCCCAAAATCTTAATATTAAATCTTTTAAAATAAATTGAAAATGATAACAAATTTATTTTCTGTATTTGACCCTTCAACAACTATTTTTAATCTTTCATTAAATTGATTAAGTACGTTTTTAGGATTACTAATTATTCCCACATCATATTGATTAATACCTAATCGATTCCAAATTATCTGAAATAATATTCTAATTACTTTACACAAAGAATTTAAAACTTTATTAGGACCAAATGGTCATAATGGAAGAACACTAATATTTATTTCACTATTTTCTTTAATTATATTTAATAATTTTTTAGGATTATTTCCTTATATTTTTACTAGTACAAGTCATTTAACATTAACTTTAACATTAGCATTCCCTTTATGATTAAGTTTTATATTATATGGATGAATTTGTCATACTCAACATATATTTGCTCATTTAGTTCCACAAGGGACTCCTCCTGTTTTAATACCTTTTATAGTTTGTATTGAAACAATTAGTAATGTAATTCGACCTGGAACTTTAGCCGTTCGATTAACTGCTAATATAATTGCAGGACATTTACTAATAACTTTATTAGGAAATACTGGACCAATATCAACATCTTATATTATTTTATCATTAATTTTAATTACTCAAATTGCTCTTTTAGTATTAGAATCTGCTGTTGCAATTATTCAATCTTATGTATTTGCAGTTTTAAAAACTCTTTATTCTAGTGAAGTAAATTAATGTCAGCACATGCAAATCACCCCTTTCATTTAGTAAATTATAGACCTTGACCCCTTACAGGAGCTATTGGAGCTATAACAACTGTTACTGGACTTGTTCAATGATTTCACCAATATGATATAACATTATTTACTTTAGGAAATATTATTACTTTATTAACTATATATCAATGATGACAAGATATTTCTCGAGAAGGAACATTTCAAGGGTTACATACACTACCTGTTACTTTAGGATTACAATGAGGAATAATTTTATTTATTGTTTCTGAAATTTTTTTCTTCATTTCTTTTTTTTGAGCTTTTTTTCATAGTAGTCTTTCACCAACAATTGAACTAGGAATAACTTGACCTCCAATAGGAATTATTGCTTTTAATCCTTTTCAAATTCCCCTTTTAAATACAGCTATTTTATTAGCTTCCGGAGTTACTGTTACATGAGCTCATCATAGTCTTATAGAAAATAATCATACTCAAGCAACTCAAAGTTTATTTTTTACTGTATTACTAGGAATTTATTTTTCTATTTTACAAGGATATGAATATATTGAAGCATCATTTACAATTGCAGATAGAGTTTATGGATCAACATTTTTTATAGCAACTGGATTCCACGGACTTCATGTTTTAATTGGAACATCATTTTTATTAGTATGTTTATTTCGTCATATTAATTATCATTTTTCAAAAAGCCATCACTTTGGATTTGAAGCTGCAGCTTGATATTGACATTTTGTTGATGTAGTTTGATTATTTTTATATATTTCAATTTACTGATGAGGTAGATAATTTATAAAGTATATATTTGTATATATGACTTCCAATCATAAGGACTAAACAATTTTAGTATAAATAATTTTAATTTTATTAATTATAAGTTGTATTATTTTTATTATTACTATTATTGTAATAATACTAGCTACTTTTTTATCAAAAAAAACTATTATTGATCGAGAAAAAAGATCTCCTTTTGAATGTGGATTTGATCCTATAAATTATTCTCGTTTACCTTTTTCTCTTCGATTTTTTTTAATTGCTATTATTTTTTTAATTTTTGATGTAGAAATTGCTTTAATTCTTCCAATAATTTTAATTATTAAATCATCAAATTTATTAAATTGATCAATTACTAGTTTATTTTTTATTTTTATTTTATTAATTGGATTATATCATGAATGAAATCAAGGAGCTTTAGAATGAAATAATTAAATATGAAGCGATATATTGCAATTAGTTTCGGCCTAATCTTAGGTGAAATTCACCCGTATTTTGGGATAATAGTTAACTATAACATTTAATTTGCATTTAAAAAGTATTGATTTTATCAATTTATCTTATTAATTGAAACCAAAAAGAGGTATATTACTGTTAATAATATCATTGAATATTTATATTCCAATTAAATAAAGAAATATAAATGGAATTAAACCATTAAAGACAAAAGTTAGCAGCTTTTTCTTGATCAACATATTTCTATTTATATAGTTTAAATAAAACATTACATTTTCACTGTAAAAATAAAAATTTATTTTTTATAAATATTTAAAAATTACAATAATTTCCCTAACATCTTCAGTGTCATGCTCTAAATATAAGCTATTTAATTTTAAATTAAAAATATACTCATTAATACTAATACAATTACTCATAATAAATAACTTAATAAATAAATTTTTAAATTATTATTTTGAAATTCTTGAATATATAAAGAATAATTCTTTAATTGATTATATAATATTTGTCCTCCAAAAAATTCACTTCATCCTTGATCAAAACTTTTATAACTATATAATCCTAAATTTATTGGAAATTTAATTACCCCTAAAGTAGAAATAATAGGTATAAATCATATACTCCCAGCAAATCTTCTTAATCCATAATTTATTAAAGATTTATTATAAAAAAATAATGAAATATTACTTATTAAATAACCAGATACTCCCCCTAAAATACAAACAATTAAAGTTAATATTTTTATATCAAAAGGTAAACAAATTATATCGGGATTAAAAAATATTAATCAATTTAATATACTTCCTCCAATAATTGCTATAAATATTAAAAAAAAAATTCTAAAACTTATTGTTCAACCTTTATCATTTAATATATTTAATGAAGTTATATTAAAATCCCCAGTTATTGAATAATAAACTAATCGAAAAGAATAACATACTGTCAAGCCAGTAGAAAAAAAAAAAAGAAAAAAAGAAAAAAATTTAATATATGATAATATTACTACTTCTAAAATTAAATCCTTTGAATAAAATCCAGCTAAAAAAGGTATACCACATAAAGCTAAATTAGCAATATTAAAACAACTACAAGTTAATGGTATTCTTATTCTTAATCTTCCTATAAACCGAATATCTTGTGCATTTTTTGTATTATGAATAATAACCCCAGCACATATAAATAATAAAGCCTTAAATAAAGCATGAGTTAATAAATGAAAAAAAGCTAATTTATAAAAACCAATTGATAAAATTCTTATTATTAAACCTAATTGTCTTAAAGTTGATAAAGCAATAATTTTTTTTAAATCAAATTCAAAATTAGCTCCTAATCCAGCTATAAATATTGTTAATCCAGAAATTAATAATAAAAACTGCCCTATAAAAGAATCTACTAATAAAATATTAAATCGAATTAGTAAATAAACCCCTGCTGTAACTAATGTAGACGAGTGAACTAAAGCAGAAACAGGAGTAGGAGCAGCTATAGCTGCAGGTAATCAAGAAGAAAAGGGAATTTGAGCTCTTTTAGTTATGGCCGCTAATATAACTAAAGACCCAATTACTATTATTTCAAAACTCTTATTTATTATATCTAAATAAAAAATATAATTTCAACTTCCATAATTTAATATTCAAGCAATAGCTAACAATAACGCAACATCTCCAATTCGATTTGATAAAGCAGTTAATATCCCAGCATTATATGATTTTACATTTTGAAAATAAATAACTAAACAATAAGAAACTAGTCCTAATCCATCTCATCCTAATAAAATTCTAATTAAATTAGGTCTAATAATTAATATTATTATTGATAAAACAAATATTAAAACTAGTAAAATAAACCGATTAACATTAAAATCTTCAGCTATATATTGATTACTATAAAAAATTACTAATGAAGAAATTAATAAAACAAAAGATATAAATATCAAACTTATTCAATCAAATAAAAAAGTTATTACAATAGATATTCTATGTAATGAAACAACTTCTCATTCAATAAAATAAACTAAATCATTAAATAAAAATTTTAAACTAAAAAAAAATAATGAAATTCTAATAAAAATTAAAATATAAAATCTATTTTTACAATAATTAACAAAATAATTCACGATCTAAAATGAAAAAATTCATATCATTGACACCACAAATCAATATTTTTATTAAACTATTTAAATTAAATTCATAATATACAAAAATTTCTCTTTATAATTAATAAGTTTAAAGGTAATCAATGTAATATTAATAATAAATATTCACGATTAACCCCTGAAGAAAAAAAATATGTCCCCGAATAAACCTTTCCATGTTGTCTATAAGCAAACAAATAAAGAGTATAGGCTGCTCTAAAAAAAGATAATAAAGCTAAACTAATTATTGTTAATCAAGATCAACTAACAATTCTATTTAATAAAGAAATTTCTCCTAATAAATTTAAAGTAGGAGGAGCAGCTATATTACCAGAACATAATAAAAATCATCATAAAGCTATTCTTGGCATAAAGTTTAATATTCCTTTATTAATTAATAATCTTCGTCTACCCATTCGTTCATATGAAATATTAGCTAAACAAAATAATCCAGAAGAACATAATCCATGAGCTAATATTAAAGTGTAAGAACCTCTTAAACCTCAATAAGTTATTGTTAATAATCCTCTTAAAACAATTCCTATATGAGCAACTGATGAATATGCAATTAAAGCCTTTAAGTCTATTTGTCGTAAACAAATTAAACTAACTAATACTCCTCCAATTAAACTAATACTAATCCAAATATAATTAAATTTTATACCTATAATTTGTAATAAAGAAAATACTCGTAATAAACCATATCCTCCTAATTTTAACAAAATTCCAGCTAAAATTATTGAACCTGAAACAGGAGCTTCTACATGAGCCTTGGGTAATCATAAATGAACTAAAAATATTGGTATTTTAACTAAAAAAGCAAATACTATACATAAATATAAAAATTCTAAATTATATAAATCACAATAATTTAAAAGAATAATATTTATAGTAAAATTGGTATTTTTAATATAAAAAATACCAATTAATAAGGGCAATGAAGCTAATAAAGTATAAAATAATAAATAAACTCCAGCTTGTAAACGCTCAGGTTGATACCCCCATCCTAAAATTAAAAATAATGTTGGAATTAATCTACTTTCAAAAAATAAATAAAATATAAATAATCTTATTGAACTAAAAGTTAAAACTAATATTAATAATAAAAATAAAATTATAAATAAAAATAAATTTGTATAATTATTTAAACGAACAATTCTTTCACTAGCTATTAATATTAAAGCACAAATCCAAAAACTTAACAAAATTAATCCATATGATACTATATCTATACCAAAATAATAAGAAATATTACAAAAATAATTTAAAGAACTAATTTTAATCATAAATAAAAAAGCTCTTAAAAAAAGTAAATTCTGAACCATTCAATAAATATTTTTATAAAATATAAAAATATTTATAAATAAAATTATAAAAATAAACTTTAACATTGTAAAATAGAAAAACTTTGAAAATAATCATTACCATGAGTACGAATTATAGATACTAAAATTGACAAACCTAAAACTCCTTCACAAACACAAAAAGTTAAAAAAAATATTCTAAAATATCCTTCATAATTCATAAAATTTAATATAAAAAATAATAATATAAATAATATTAAAACTATAAATTCTAAACTTAACAAAGTACATAATAAATGCTTTCGAGTTGAAACAAAAACAATACATCCAAATATAAATATGATAATTATAAAATAATATAATAAAAAATTTGACATTAATTGTTTTAATAGTTTAATAAAAACATTAGTCTTGTAAACTAAAAATAAAAATTAATTTTTTTAAAACTTCAAGAAAAAAGAATCCTCTTTATCACTAACTCCCAAAGTTAATATTTTTAATAAACTATTTCTTGATATCATAATAATTATATTTTTATGTTTTATTACTAGTTTTATTTTTATACAAATAAAACATCCTTTAGCTATAGGTTTAATATTATTAATTCAAACATTTTTAACATGTTTAATAACAGGAATTTATTCAAAAACTTTTTGATTTTCTTATGTTTTATTTTTAATTTTTATAGGAGGAATACTAGTTTTATTTATTTATGTAACTTCTTTGTCTTCAAATGAAATATTTTCTATATCATTTAAATTAACTTTTATCTCAATTATAATAATTTTTTTATTTATTTTAATCTCATATTTTTTTGATAATTCTTTAATAGAAAATTTTATCAAAAATAATGATAGAATTCAATTATTTAATAAAAATAATCTATTTTATGAAAACTTTTTATCTTTAAATAAAATATATAATTTTCCTACTAATTTAATTACTTTATTATTAATTAATTATTTATTTTTAACTTTATTAGTAACTGTAAAAATTACTAAAAAAAATTATGGGCCTCTTCGACCTATAAATTAATGAATAAACCATTACGAAAAAGACACCCTTTATTTAAAATTGCAAATAATGCATTAGTAGATTTACCAGCTCCTTCAAATATTTCAGCCTGATGAAATTTTGGGTCATTACTTGGACTTTGTTTAGTAATCCAAATTGTAACAGGATTATTTTTAGCTATACACTATACTGCAGATATTGAAACTGCTTTTAATAGTGTAAATCATATTTATCGAGATGTTAATAATGGATGATTTTTACGAATTTGTCATGCTAACGGAGCGTCATTTTTTTTTGCTTGTTTATTTACTCATGTAGGACGAGGAGTTTATTATAATTCATATTTATATGTTCCAACATGAATAATTGGAGTAATTATTTTATTTATAGTAATAGCAACAGGATTTTTAGGATATGTATTACCATGAGGACAAATATCATTCTGAGGAGCAACAGTGATTACTAATTTATTATCTGCTATTCCTTATTTAGGAACTGATTTAGTTCAATGAATTTGAGGAGGATTTGCTGTAGATAATGCAACTTTAACTCGATTTTTTACATTTCATTTTGTTTTACCTTTTATTATTGCTGCATTAACTATAATTCATTTATTATTCTTACATCAAACAGGATCAAATAATCCTTTAGGATTAAATAGAAATGTTGATAAAATTCCTTTTCATCCATATTTTATTTATAAGGATATTGTAGGATTTATTATTTTTATTTGAATTTTAATTGGATTTATTTGAAAATTTAATTATTTATTAATAGACCCTGAAAATTTTATTCCAGCAAATCCTTTAGTTACACCTGTCCATATTCAACCAGAATGATATTTTTTATTTGCTTATGCAATTCTTCGATCAATTCCAAATAAATTAGGAGGAGTAATTGCTTTAGTTTTATCTATTGCAATTTTAATAATTCTTCCTTTTACTCATACTAGTAAATTTCGAGGATTACAATTTTATCCTTTAAATCAAATTTTATTTTGAAATATAGTAATTGTAGCTTCTTTATTAACATGAATTGGAGCCCGACCTGTAGAAGACCCTTATGTATTAACAGGTCAAATTTTAACTGTTTTATATTTTTCTTATTTTTTAATTAATCCTTTATTATCAAAATATTGAGATAAATTATTAAATTAAATTAATAAGCTTTTATAGTATATGTCTTGAAAACATAAGAAAGAAGTAAAACCTTCTATTAATTTAGACAATTTTAATACTAAAAAAAGTTCATTAAAATAATAAAGATAAAATAAATAACTTTACCCCAATAAAAAAAAATAAATAATTTAAAGATATTGGTAAAAAACTTTTTCAAGCTAAGTATATTAATTTATCATATCGAAATCGAGGTAATGTCCCACGAACTCAAATAAATAAAAAAGAAATAACTGTTAATTTAAAAAAAAATAGTAATCTATAAATATCTCTTCCTAAAAATATAACACTAAATAATATACTTATAAATAAAATTCTAGAATATTCAGCTAAAAAAATTAATGCAAAACCTCCTCTTCTGTATTCAACATTAAACCCTGAAACTAATTCAGATTCACCTTCAGCAAAATCAAAAGGTGTACGATTTGTTTCTGCTAAACAAGAAGCAAATCAAACTAAACCTAAAGGAAAACAAAATAAAATAAATCAAGTATATTTTTGAAATAAATAAAAATTTAAAAAATTATAATCTCCAATTAAAAAAATAAAACTCAATAAAATTAAAGCTAATCTTACTTCATAAGAAATTGTTTGAGCAACAGCTCGTAACCCCCCTAACAAAGCATAATTAGAATTAGAAGATCAACCAGCTACTATAACAGTATAAACCCCTAAACTAGTAATACATAAAAAAAATAAAACTCCTAAATTAAAAGAATACAATTTAATTAAATAAGGAATACATATTCAAATTAATAAAGATAAAAATAAAGAAAAAATAGGAGAAAAATAATAAAAAATATAATTAGATAATAAAGGATAAGTTTGTTCCTTAGTAAATAATTTCACAGCATCTCTAAAAGGTTGCAATAACCCTATAAATCCAACTTTATTAGGACCTTTTCGAATTTGAATATATCCTAAAACTTTTCGTTCTAATAAAGTTAAAAATGCAACCCCAACTATTACACAAATTACTAATAATAAGCTTCCAATTAATGATAATAATAAATCTATATAAAACAATACTATTTATAATTATTAAATTATATTTATAAATTCTAAATTTATTGCACTAATCTGCCAAAATAGTTATTAAATATTAATATTAATCATATTATTAAAATCTATATTTTTTATATCAGGTCCTTTCGTACTATGATATAATAATTAATTAAGGATAGAAACCAACCTGGCTTACGCCGGTTTGAACTCAGATCATGTAAGAATTCAAAGGTCGAACAGACCTAAACTTTAAACTTCTACACCTAAAAATAACTCTTAATCCAACATCGAGGTCGCAATCTTTTTTGTCGATATGAACTCTAAAAAAAAATTACGCTGTTATCCCTAAGGTAACTTAATTTTTTAATCAATAAAACTGGATCATTTATTCATATATTTATGTTAATTAATCTTAAAAGTTTTTTAAATTTTAATATCACCCCAATAAAATTTTTTATTAAATTATAAATTTTAAAATTCTTTTTAATTTATAAATAACAAAAATAAAGATCTATAGGGTCTTCTCGTCCTTTAATTTTATTTTAGCTTTTTAACTAAAAAATAAAATTCTATATAATTTTAAAAAAGACAGTATATATCTCATTCAACCATTCATACAAGCCTCCAATTAAAAGACTAATGATTATGCTACCTTCGCACAGTCAAAATACTGCGGCCCTTTAATTTTTATCAGTGGGCAGGTTAGACTTTAAATTTAATTCAAAAAGACATGTTTTTGATAAACAGGTGAATATATATTTTGCCGAATTCCTTATTTAAACCTTTCATAAATAATTATTTATAAAAATTTTATATACTAATTTTATCATAATTTATAAATTTTTTTAATTAAAATTTATATTTTAATAAATAATTTAATTTTATATTAAATAATTAAATTCTTAAAATAAATTATAACAAATTTATTAATAATAGCTATTTTTAAGCTTATATTTATTAAATAATTAATTTAAAATTTAAAAATTTATTTTAAAGCTAATCCCTTAAAATATTAATTTTATAAAATAAATTATTTTCAATAATTAAATAATTTAAATTTATAAATCTAAATTAAATTTATTTCTTAAAAAACTAGATATATTTTAAAACGATTAACATTTCATTTCTAATTATATATTAAAAATAATTATTCAACAGTAACTTTTATATATAATTAAATCTTTAAAATTCGAGAAAAATTATTATAATAATTTTTTATTTAATAAACCCTGATACACAAGGTACAATAAATTAAATTTTCTTTAAAAATAAAAATTTTTCAAATTATTTCAATTTTCTTTTACAATACAAATAAACTATAATTAAAATTATTTTTTCTTTATAAAATACTAAAACTTAAAATTTTAAAATTATTTTTATTAAATAAATTAAATAAATAAATAAAATTAATAAATAAAATTTAATCAATTTAAATTGATTTGCACAAATTTCTTTTCAATGTAAATGAAATACTTTACTAATTAAGCTTTAAATTGTCTTTCTAGATACACTTTCCAGTACATCTACTATGTTACAACTTATCTTATTTTAAAAATAAGAACGATGGGCGATATGTGCATATTTTAGAGCTAAAATCATATAAATAATCTATTTTATATTACTTTCAAATCCACTTTCAAATTTTTATTTCAAAAAATAATCCATATTAAATAAATTTATTGTAATCCATCTCTACTTAAACATAAACTGCACCTTGACCTGACATATTATTTTATTAAATATTAAGAAAATTTTATCTTATAATATATTCTGATGACGGCGATATACAAATTAAACAAATTTAAGTAAGGTTCAATGTGGATTATCAATTACAGGACAGATTCCTCTGAATAGACTAAAATACCGCCAAATTTTTTAAATTTTAAGAATATAACTAATACTACTTTAGTATGCCAATATTTATTTTTAATAATAGGGTATCTAATCCTAGTTTATTACAAAAAGTTTATAGCTTAAATTATTTTTTAATTTAATAATAAATAAATTTAAAAATTTCACCTAATAAATTTACATTTATATTAAAATTTAATCAATTTAACTTCTACTAAAAATTTTTATTTGTATTATTTGTATAACCGCGGTAGCTGGCACAAATTTTACCAATACTATATATTATTACTAAAACAAAATTTCTTTTTTATTTTAATATTAATCACTGCGAATAAATTTATTAAATAATTTTTTAAAAATTAAATAAATTCACACAAAAATTTACATGTAAAATAAAATAATAATAAAAATATTAACCAAAATAAAATAATATATTTTATAATATATTATAAAATAATAATTAATTTATTTTTTTTTAATAAATTATATAAAATAAATAAATAAATTTATAAATACAATAAAATATAATTTTTTAAATAAACAATTAAATTAGTACTTTGCTCCCCACAAATCAAAAAAAACCCCTCATTTTTTTTGTAAATTATTTAAAAATATAACCCCTAATTTATATTTTTTTTAATTTTTATGTAAAATAATTTTTTTATAATTTAAAAATATTTATCTATATAATATTAATAGTATATATAAATATATTAAATTAATATATAAATAAAATTATTTATAAATTAATAATATTTAGTTTACTTCCTAATTTTTTTTTTTTTTTTTTTATTATATAAAAATTTTATTTTTTATATAATTATTTATTTATATATATATATATATTAAAAAATTTTATATAATATATAATTTCTTTATTTTATATATAACTATCAGTATTTTTATATTAATATTATATATTATTAATAATTTTTTCTCTTTAGGTTAATTTTAGGGACCCTTAGGCTTAATAGATACTTCCACTTGTTATTTTTTATAAGAACCATAATTAATCTTTTTTTTTGGATTTATATTTAATATTTATATATTTTATAAATATATATCTATATATTATTATATTTATATATTAATAAATGTTTATATATATAATAAATATTTATATAATAAAGGAATTTTTTTGGACCATTCTTTTTTTTTTAACATAAAAAAA